GTTTACGAGCCAAAGTTTTAGCACACGAAAGTCGAAGTATATACTTTATTCGATACAAATTGTGTTTTTTTGAGGATCCACTATGATAATGAGAAAGATTTCTGCATATCCGCCCAAATCGATTGATAATATCAGAATTTGACGAATCAGCCCGAACCGACTTACTAATGGGATACCCGGATATGTTACAGAATTTTGCTTTAACCAATGATCCAATCAAAGGAATAATTGGGACTATCATATCGAATTTCTTAATACCAGTATCTATCATAAATGAATTCTCTATCATTTGACCCCTTACTACCGAAGGGTTTAGTCGTATGCCTGAAAGATAGCCCGGAAAATAGAAGAAATGATTGGATAATTCATTTATACGGATCCTGCCCGATTGAGACCACAAGTCAAAATGCAATTGCCAGAAATTGACAAGGTGATATTTCCATTTCTTCATCAGAAGATGAGTACCTTTTGAAGCCATAATGGCTTTTCCTTGATACCTGGCATAATGCATGAAAGGATCTTTGAACAACCATAACCATAAGGTCTTTTGAAAATCATTACGAAGCACTACTAGAAGATGCTCTGTTTTTCCATAGAAATTTGTTCGCTCAAGAAAGGCTCCAGAAGAGATTGATCGTAAATGAGAAGATTGTTTATGGAGGAAAACTAAGATGGATTCGTATTCATATACATAAGAATTATATAGGAACAAGAAAAATCTTGGATTCTCTTTTGAAAAAAGAGAAATGGATTTTTTTGGAGTAATGAGACTATTCCAATTAGGATGCCCGTGGAGAAAGAATCGCAATAAATGCAAAGAAGGAGCGTCTTGTATCCAGCGGCGAAGAGTTTGAACCAAGATTTCCAGATGTACGGGGTGGGGTATTAGTATATCTGACACATGATTTAAATGTGAGAATTTGTCCTCTAAAAATGGAAATATTGAATGAATAGATCGTAAATTATGAGATTTAGCTATTTGTTCTAGGGAAGATGCTAATCTCATCGAGAGTGGAATTTCCACAATTCCTGCAAAACCCTCGGATATCATTTGAGAATAAAAACTCCTGTTGTGCCCAACGAATCGATTTTGGTTAGAACCATTAACAAGAATAAAAAAAAGATTCTGTTGATGCATTCGAATAATTAAACGTTTCACAATTAGTAAACTGGGTTTATTGTCATAACCTAAATTTTCTATGGGTTCGTAAAGAATTGATCCATTTAAACCATGATCATGAGCAAGTGCGTAGATAGACTCCTGAAACAGAAGCGGATATAGGAAACGTTGTTGACAAGATCTATCTATTCCTAAATATCCTTGTAATTCCTCCATTTGAAATTCTACTTGAATCACAGGCTGGGGAGATTTCTTGGGTTATCAAATGATACATAGTGCGATATGGTCGGAACAAAGTAAAAGTCTATAGCTCAAAGTAAAAGTCTATAGCTATAGTAAAAATGGATGCCCCGGAGACGGGGAGACTAATCAACGGATCCTCCCTTTTTCCATCCAATTCGTTCGTCTTTGGTATAGTTACAAAAGATGGTTAAAAATCCTTTATTTTTGCAACCCGATCGCTCTTCTGACTTTGGAATGCATTTTTTTTTTTATCAGTACACCGTTTCTTCTACACATTCGTCTCCAATCCAGTAACTAATAGTTCATAGTCAATAGTTAGGATTCATTAAAAAAGGGATCGATGATCCATTCACAGGAGAACCCTTTCCCGCATCCGGTACTAATATATTTTTAACGTCTAATTAGGTCGGGTAATCATTCAAATTAAGAATCGAACAGAAGCTCGTTGCTTTGAGTTTCCCTATAATTGGAGCCATATGGCTCTATCCATTTATTCACTCGACCCAACTTTGAATGAATTTTGTTCCGTTCAAAGAATCAAAACAACATTTTGTACTGATCCAGTAAGGATGAGATATTCTCAGAGTTATCCATTGATACGACATGCTGTTTTTTCCATTCATTCCCTTCCAGGATCAGTCGTGGTCTTACAAACTCTACCAATGGTATGGACGAATCCGTTGTTTCATCCAAATGTGTAAAAGATCATAGCCGCACTTAAAAGCCGAGTACTCTACCGTTGAGTTAGCAACCCGGATAAATGTGTAGATACGATCGGAATAAAACAATAAAAAGATTGGATTGCTCCACCCAGTCAAAACATTGAACTAGCAGCAAGTGTAAAAGAAAGATCTGATGATCGATTATGAACATTAAACTGAACAGATCAGATCTGATTAAAATACAGTGGATTCCCAGACAAGTATAGATAGATATAAAAATGGATAAACCACATTAACCTTTTATCCATTTTTTATTAATTAAGAAGATACTTCTTGTGTCACAGTGGGCCCGGCCAACCGATCGTTTATGTGAAGTACTTATGGGACCAAGATAAATAGATCCATTTATCTACGATCAAATTATATTTGATCGATAAACTATTGTCAATATGAATTGAATGCTAGGAAAACAAATAATAATAAAAAAGAAAAATTAAGGCGTTGTGTTGGATTGGCACTACATAGATAAGAAATGAAGTGTGGATGGAGCAATAAAATAAATAAGAAAGAAGAAGGAAAAAAGGAAAAAAAAAAAAGATCTCGGGTTTATTCACTAGAGGTGCAATAAGCAAGATTAACCCCTTGTTTTTGTTTGTTGGTTGAGTCCCAACGAAAACCACCTGATTGATGGTAATCCCATAATTTCATAGATCCAGTTATTTCATCTATTCAATCTATTCACTCGATCCTTTTTCTATACGTCTCATATCTCATATCAAGAGATTCTTTATCGTTATATGAGACCATATGGGAGCAATAGTGAATAGGGAGCAATAGTGAATAGGGAGCAAGAAAAAAGGTAATGTTGGAGAAAGAATTACACAAAGGTAGATACTGGTCGCCCTTTTGATTTCATTAATTTTATTTTGTTTGATTAACTCGAAGTTCCTTAAATGCCTCCGCCTTCTTTGAAATATCATGAACAGTTCCTGTAGGTTGAGCTCCCTTTTCAAGGAAATATAGAATAGCAGGAACATTTGAATAAGTTTGATTCTTTATCGGATCGTAAAAACCCACTTTACAAAGATCTCTTCCTTCTCTTCGGGATCTAACATCAATTGCAACGATTCGATAGATGGCTCATTGGGATAGATGAATAATACCCCCCCCCAGAAACGTATAGGAGGTTTTCTCCTCGTACGGCTCGAGAAAGAATGATTCGAATTTCTGTTCTGTATATAGATAGATGCCAAATGGATCCATGAGATCTATGATTGGAGTCGTCTTTTTTCGTACTTCCTTGCTAAAAAAAAAAAAGAAATATCATTCGTACTCATCACTCAAGTTGGGTAATTCTTAAAGAACTCAAAGGGAAATCCTTAGACATTTATTGAGCCGTCTCTAACCTCTTTTGTTTGTCTCATCTAGAATCCATTTTGATTCCTCATTCTGATCCAGTTGTTGAGACAATTGAAAATGGTGTTTCCTTGTTCTGGGATCCCTTATCTTTGCTTTGAATCATTGGGTTTAGACATTACTTCGGTGATCCTTAATCGTTTCAAAATGGTAGCAACATACCTTTTTGTATTTCTTTACGTCGAAGAATCATACGAACGATTGATTCCCCTGTGATACACTTTTGGTCGAAATAGTTTTACTAATTGCGACAAATTCGAAATTGAACTTTTTGATTTGAAACTTGTTCGAAATGGACCCTTTCTATCTTTCTATATCGAAGATATACTTACGAAGTCGTTCCAACTTATTGATTGACACTAACCCTAGATCCTGCCCCCTGATAAATGAATCAATACTTTCTGCTCGAGCTCCATCATGTACTATTTACAACCCAAAACAATAGAAATTGGGGTCCTCGTGGAACAGAACAAAATATGTCGAGCCAAGAGCATCTTCATTCATATAGAAAATGGTGGATGTAAGAGTCCACATCCGATCATGTCGTTCAAGTCGCACGTTGCTTTCTACCACATCGTTTCAAACGAAGTTTTACCATAACATTCTTCTAATTCGGAACCGGTATGGAATTGATTCAATATAGAATCATGAATAGTCATTGGTTCAATCAGTACATAGCATTCCATATTTTTTTTTTTTTATATGAAAGGATAGGGAAAGTATCCTATTCTGCTCCATATTCGATCGTAGGAATGAAACACATTTCTATTTATATTTATAAGAAACACGAATAAACGAGTGTCTTAACACTTCTTTACATCTTCAAAAGATGATTGTTCGGGACGATCAGTCATGAATGAAGAATCCAATATCCAATGAAGGGTCCAATTCTTTCTCGAACAACTAAACTAAAGAAGGGTCTTTGATTAGATTCCCAATACCGGAACAGAATGAATCATTAACCAAAAAAGGCTATTCCAATGACCCGAAAAGGTGGGAAGCGACTCGATAGAATAGATCTCAAACTTCTGCGAGTACCAAGGCTTCATAAGGATTCATTATAATATAAAATTCATTATAATATAAATGGTTTCACATAAACAAAAGAATCTCCTACTTCGAATCATTGCTGGAAATAAGTTTCCCCGTAAAATAAGTCGCTTAGCAAAAAATTTTGAGTAGATATCTCACTGATTAAAGAGACGAGAATTGATTGGATTCTCATAAGATAAATCTATGTTTCTTTTCCCATTGAATCATCAATGGTTTAAACCAGATAGACCAGATAGATGGATCGAGAAATTCATTTGTTTTCATATAGAAAAGGACACACCCAAGGTAAGATGAAGGTCTTTATTCTTTCATCTGACATCTGATTGAAAAAATCATAATTGAAGTAGTATGATCTGCCCGTATCTATCGGGTACACCGAACGTATGTACCCAGGGGAAGTCGTGGATATTGTGTATATTTAAGGCATGACAGAGATTTTTCACCGAACCCGAACCGTTGTTCTAACTGAAATGGAATAATAACAATACAATAGGCATAGTTAAGTTTCTATATGTTTTGATTTGCTTCAGAAATCCTTCCATAAATTCCAAAAAAGAGAGTGAATGAAATGTATGACTCTCGTCTACAATCGATACATTGATTTCCAATTATTCATTGGAGCAAAATGCAAAATAAAAACAATTGGGTCCAAAGAAAATACGTCTGTTCTGTATTGAACTTTATTGTTTGTTGATGAGATCCAGACAAACACGGATATTGAAATTGAGACCTTCCATACGAATGAAATTCGATGGGGATCATGAATCATACCCAATCAACAAAAGGATCCTCTTACAATACAGGATACTATATAAGATAGCATAGGTACAAAAACAAATAGGTCTAGAGCAATTCGTTGTTACTATTTTTGCACCAGTCTTAGGAGCTTTAATCCCAGTGATAGAATTGGTACCAAGAACTCCCTGCTTCTTTCAACCTAGAATGCATCATGTAGGCATCCAAATTTCATTCATCTGGGGATGAAAGTTTCTCTAAGTAACTAATAAACTGCAATATGAGCAGGGCGGGCATACCTTGAATGGCCCAATTTTGGAATTGAACTATTACTTCATGAAAAAAAAAATATTTTTAAAGAGAACAATCTTTGTTCTGATAGAATTAGCCTGGGACGGAAGGATTCGAACCTCCGAGTAACAGGACCAAAACCTGTTGCCTTACCGCTTGGCCACGCCCCATTTAGATTTTGATTCGACATTAATATTAATAAACACTAATGTTAGTGTTGTTTGTTCGTCAATTCCAACCCAGATAGCCATGGAATAGGCTGTTCCATGGGATTCTGTGCGTGTAGATGTGGAATCAAATTCATTGATCATTACGTATAATTCAATTAAGATATTGTAGGAAAGTATAATTCCTTCTATTCTAATCTGACAATTTAAGGATCTTTGATTTTGATTAGGGAAGTTAAAAAAAAAAAAAGGGGGGTTGGTCTACCTTCTTCATTTTTCCCCTTATATCAATAACTCAATAAAATGAAATTATCTCCAAGAACGAAATGTTTGTTATGCCTAATATCTTTAGTTTAATCTGTATCTGTCTTAATTATGCCCTTCATTCGAGTAGTTTTTTCTTCGCCAAATTGCCCGAGGCTTATTCTTTTTTTAATCCAATCGTAGATGTCATGCCAGTCATACCTGTGCTCTTTTTTCTCTTAGCCCTTGTTTGGCAAGCTGCTGTAAGTTTTCGATGAGATCTTTAATACTACCCTAGAAACATTCATGATCTATTCGATAAAAACAAAACAAAAAAAAAAAAAGATTCTAACAATCAATTGATAATATGGAATAAGTCTTACATTACGAACCCTAGATTCAAACATGGAAATTCTTGAATAACCGCGACGAATCTGTATCATCTCATTTTTACCCTTCATCAAACAAAGACGGTATTCCGGTTCCCCACAATACCTAATTGTGGGTATGACGAGAAAATTTTTGTATTTGAAACAGTAACAAAGGAATCAGATTCCTTTCTTGTCTAGAAACCACTTCATTTCCTTCATTTCTTGGTTTCCAAATAGGATATGTGGTACAAAAATGGATAATCTATTCCCCTTTTCTCCCCAAAATGATCTTGGAGATTGTGTAATGCTTACTCTCAAACTCTTCGTTTACACAGTAGTGATATTCTTTGTTTCTCTCTTCATCTTCGGATTCCTATCTAATGACCCAGGACGTAATCCTGGACGTGAAGAAGAAGAATAAAAAAAAAAATAAGAGGTTTTTTTTTTTCATTTTTCTTTGCTTAGTTTCTGAATTTTCTTATGATTTTCTGTATTCCATACATTTATCTATGATAAAAAAAAAAAAAAANNAGAGAGGGATTCGAACCCTCGGTACAAATAACTCGTACAACGGATTAGCAATCCGACGCTTTAGTCCACTCAGCCATCTCTCCCAATTGCAAAAGGCGAATTCATATGTAACGTATCAAATAAAAATTGATAAAAGTCTTCCTTTCTATTTCTTTATTCTAATTTCTTTATTCTACTTTATTCTATAGGTATATACGAATTGTATCAGAAATCCCGTTTATTTTATATTTTATATAACGATTCGAAAGAAATATCTCCGATAGCAATAGAAAAGATCCCTCTTTTATTTCTATTTCGTCCGAAAGGTTTTTTTGTTACCCGGCCTGGCTAGGTACTGGCCGGGGCCATTCCTTTCCAATGAATCATAGATCCAATAATTTACCCGATTCGAAAACGAAAATACTTGTTATTGAAATTGAAACAGCAAGAAGAGCTATTTCTATAATATGAATGGAATCTTATTTCATTTTTGATTATTTTTGATTTTATCGATTTAATTACTGGAATAAAATACTGGAATAAAAAAAAAAAACACATATTTCTATTATTCTATTAGAATTGGATATAATAACACATTTCTTTCTTGAAGAAAGAAGCTTTGTTTGAACACTTAAGTTGACAAAAAAATGAATACTATGATTGTTCAATTGTTCATTGGAACAAGATTA